TCTTCTCTTAACTTAAGAATTAAGTAAAAACAATGAAATTGAACTACATATGGTAGAAAACCGTGTGAATCAAATATTGTATTGATGATTCACACGGTCCACATGCTGGTTCATACAATGCGTCGCCTGCTCTTGTATTTGTAATAACTTGTCTTGAATTCAATTAAATGTTGATGGAAAAGAACCATAACTATGTAACCCTATTCCTAATAGATTGACCCCAAAATAGCATATCCAAATTATAAGAAAGCCTATAGACGCTACAATTGCAGAATTTGCACCCCGCAAATTTCTATTTGTTCGAGTATGTAAATAAATTGCAAATACGATCCAAGTAATAAATGCCCAAGTTTCTTTTGGGTCCCAATTCCAATATGAACCCCACGCTTCATTAGCCCATACCGCTCCCGAAAGGATTCCTATGGTTAAAAAAGTAAATCCTAAACTAATAACCCGATAACTCCAATAATCCAATTGTTGAATCAATTGGGACCTGTAATAATTTTTAGCAGAAAAAAACGAAATATTTTCTAAAACATTTTCACCCAAGAAAAATGACTCGTTTAAAAAACCATTGCTCTTATAAAAAAGCTTCCTGTTTTTTCGAAATGTAATCACTAGAAGTGCTACTGATAATAACGATCCACATAAAAGGGCTGCATAGCCCAATATCATCATACTTACGTGCATTATTAACCACTCAGATTGAAGAGCAGGTAGTAATATTCCAGATTGGTGTATTTCAGTTAAAATACCTGAAGTAGCAAAGCCTTGGGTCAAAATAGCACTTGGTCCAGTTATTTTACTTAAAATTAAAACATTTTTTTTGAAATACGGAATTATATGAATAAGGGAGAAACTCCACGAAAGGAAAATTAATGATTCATATAAATCGCTTAGTGGGAAATGTCCTGAAGAAATCCACCGAGTAACTAATAATCCTGTTATACAGAAAAAAGTAACTATTATGCCCTTTTCTGACGAATCGTATAGTTTTACAATTTCATCGACTAAAAGGGTTATCAAATGAATTGTAATTACAATTGAAACGATCGAAAAGGAAATGTGAGTTAATATATGCTCTAAGGTTGAAAATATCATAAAAAATCTTAAAAAATAAGAGTCCCTTAATTACATAATTCTAAAATGGAAATCGGGAATTGAATTCATTATAAGATCTATTTATCCTTTTTAGAAGATGGTATGCCGCCACTCGGACTCGAACCGAGATGCATTAGCACTGCTTCCTAAGAGCAGCGTGTCTACCAATTTCACCATAGCGGCCTGTCTTGAACTCATAATAGCCTATGAATAAGCAATCGTCGAGATTGAGTAAGCTATTTTAGTTTAGTAATGATTCAAATGGATCAATAACAATAAAAAGTTGTTCAAATAGGAATTTGAGGTTGAAGGTTCATTATTTTCGATTTGAGTTTAGAGTCTTAGTTTTTTTATTTAACCTGGGACTTTCCTATATTTTATGCTTTCCTCGAATTCAACTCTTGTAACTAAACCGTTCTATACCCAATTAAGGAATAGAGTTAAAAAAGTTTTTGTTTTCATTGTTTAAGCAGCAATTTCTTATTTTTTTTTCATAAATCTAAAATAAAACAAAAAAGGGATTTTGACGACAAAATAGAAAGAAAAGAACCCATTTTGTATCGCTCAAAATTCACAATTAGTCATACAAAATTTCATTAATCAATTTTCTCTATTGGGTTAAGGGCAAGATATATATGGGGGTCTATATAATAATTCAGAGAAAATAAAAAGTTAGAAAGTTCGACAAAACAAAAAGGTTTCAAAATAGAATCAATTAATTTCAATGAGTTCTTAACTTTCACTAAAGATTTTTATATACGTTCTTCTATAGATATGCAAATATAGAATTTTATTTTTATTTTATTCTGCAAATAGGTCGATGGGGAAAATAAAACTCCCCACCTTGGAATAGAAATGATCTTTATTCTTTTGTCAACAAAAAAGTTATTATTCAGTGAATAGTAAATAGAAGATTTCCTAATTCTATTATTTTATATATCAATCAGAAAAGCGACTAGAGTTCCATTATATATGGATTGGTGAGCTAATCAATATCAAATAGGAAAGGGAAATCGTTAAATTATTCAATTAGATAATAATTGAATAATTTAAGAATACTTGAATTCTTTTTTCAAGTTGATTCAAATTATTTTAACGTTTTATTACTTATTTATTTTGGTTTGGCGTACAAAAAAACTTTTTGAATTCCCGGTAGAAAGAGATTTCGCTAACGAAAAAGCCTTTAATGCTACCCAATACCCCTTCCTTTTCCAAATATTTTTACGAATACGCTTTTTTGATGTCGAAGTGCGTTTTTTTGGAACTGCCATTTAGAAATTAAAAAATTACTCATTGTTATAGCTGGATGTGAAAGACATCTATTGTTCAAAACGAATTCTTTTTACTACATATTTATTTTCGAGCTAATAGTGTCCTCTTCAAATAAAACATTATCGAG